TATAGGATATTTTAAGAAGTGAATGTCTTTCTTAGTAGCGGGGTCCGGGGAAAGAATAGGAAACGTGATTTCACTATATTTCTGACCAGGAACAGGGCCTATGACAAGAATATTTTTTTGATTGGGTCGATAGTTCTGAAAAGACAGATTGCCCATCTTTTCTTTTATCTCGGGGGAAATACGATCGGGAGGGGCTAATTCAAAACCCTCTGGTAAAATAAGAACAGCCCCCACATTTAAAGTCCCTTTTTTACCATTAGCAAGAACTTGTTTCAGTTGCATATCATAAGGAATTCGAACAACTGCTTCAAATACAGTATCGGGAAGTACCGTTTGCGGAACCTCAATATCCACTGGTTTATTAGCTAAATGGCAATTGGCGCATACAATACGTCCAGTCGCTTCTCGTGGATTTTCATAGCCCTTCTGTGCAAAAATGGGATATGCATTTGAAATGGATGCACGAGTTATGATATATATCATGAGCGATACGGAAATAGATCGAGTAATCTGTTCCTTTATCCAAGAAAAATTATTTCTAGTTTGCATGGTCCAACCATTGATCCCGAAAATTTCTACAATAAATTGGGGTAGGTCACTAATGGAGTTTCCTATCCACGATTCTGTTATTTACTGGAATAATTTGAAATTTGACTGGATTAATATATAGGACGAATCTCCGGGATGGGTAGAAAGATAAAGAATAAGTACGATTTTCAATGCTTTGCTTATGTACAACTGCAAAGTAAGAAACATTCTAATTGGATTAGGTAGATAATTTTTCAGTCATTCATTGAATGATAAATCACTACAAGTGACGGAGATACGCGATTTAAATAACGGAAAATCCAATATTTGAAAATTGTATCTAGAATGACTGGAAAAGTGGAAACAAGGCCAGATATAATTTGCTCATTATGAACAAATCCAAAATCCTTGTAGACAAAGCCAATCATAAGTTCCCAACCATGGGGCGAATGAAATCCGATACATAAATCAGTTAATAAAAGAAGAGAAAAAGCTTTAATTGTGTCACTTAAGTTATATAGGAATTCCTGAGCCCAAGAGTTAAGAATAACAAGTTCTTTATTACCCAAAAGAGAATAACCACTTAGAATAATGAAACAGATTATATTTGTCGAGAAGTGCAAAATCGTATGAATACGACCCTCGTTGTGTATCTTGATTAATTGGATTGTTTCTTTGTGAATTCCTATACGAAGGTTTTGTAGATGTGTCTCCGAGTATTCCTTAATCATTTCCTCTAAGAAGAGGAGTTCCTCTAATTCTATGAATTTTTCTAGAATACTCTTTTCTTCAATATCATTCAAAAAAGGTTCCGATTGCCTAGTATTCCACCAATTAGTAACCCAGGATTCCATACTTTTTTGAAATGAGAGAGAAATCCACCAGGGCAAAAATACTATAGATGCAAGATATAAAAGAGGAGTGAGTGCTTTCTTTTTTTCCATTTTTTGATCTCTGAATTGTTAATGAACCCATCTCATTCGTCGACTCTATGTACTCTAATATTTCTCTCACGCATCAGTTCTATTACAAGTTATCGAATACAAGTTATCGAACCTATGAATCTAGAAAAAAATACAGAAATAGACAAAAAATTGGAATGGATAAATAATCAAAAAATATTGTTTCCCTATATCTCAATTGGTCAAATTCGAAACACATATCCCCTTTCGATGAATGCCCGGAAAAATTGAAATGAAATAATGAATATGAATAGTATTTAGATTTTGAGACGAAAGAACTCCTTTTCTATCATTATATAAAAATCTCTAATATTTCGAAAAATTTGAACTTACTATGAGTAGTCAGGGATAGAATAATTGAGGGAAATTTATGAAGAATATTGTGAAAAATGAGTGGCAAAAAACGACAGAAATTGTCTAGTTATCATTATAAGAGATTCAATTTTTTGGTCATTAAGGAGCACAAAAAGTATAAAAAGAAGCTTCGAAAAAATTACAAGATATGATCTCTAAAGTCTCAATTCCAACAAATTAAAAGGGGGGGATTTCCTTATTTCTAAATGGTTGATTATGAGATATTTCGATTTGTTTCTTATTTTTTTATTGAATTGAGTTGTGTCTATTTCGATACATATAAAAGATCCCCAAAATAGTTTTTTTGATACTTATTCCATATATGTCTGCTTTGACTCGACTGAATGTTCTGAAGAAACCTGAATTAAGTTATGTTATGGAAAAAGATAATTCTTGCGTTTTTGCCCTCCTGCTGAGAAAGCATTCATTTCTCGGCTCATTTCTTAAAATACTTCAATTGGTACACGCAAGAAATAGGCCAATTCAGCAGCTTTTTGTTCCATTTCCCGTGGAGTAAAATTCTCATCAGTACGAGTCAATGGAATGGCTCCCTGGCCTCTGATATCCATATAAAGGACGCGACGAGCATAAATACCTTCTTTAACTTCTATTCTGACGGACTGAATATCTTTTATAAGAAATCGGAGGAAGACCCGACGATTTTTTCCAGGAAATCCCCAACGAAAGATACACACTATTCCGTCTTTTCTATCAAATCGATCATAACCACTACCTACATTCCACGAAATTGTGCACCACAAATAGGAGCTAATAAAAAGACCCGCGATCCCATAGAAAGACATCACAATTCCTTGTGGAAAAAAAACTATTTCCTGAGACGGAAATAAAGATATCAAATTTCTACCAAGATAACTCGAGGTTCCAACCAACAAGAATCCTAATGAACCTAAAAAAAGGATAACAGCCCAGCAGAAATTACTTGTTTTTCGAGCCCCCGTTATAGGTTCTATCCATATATGTTCTGATCGACAACTCATACTTGATCCAGTTGATTTTTTTGGAATTGAGAGAATACCCCAAATGAATTTGACTTTAGTCCTTTTGTTTCCGAAGTAACTCGCATCAACTAGCACTAGTTTGATGTGATCCTTTAGGAGTAATTCATTAAATTCGTTAGATCTAAACTAATAACATACCCTTCGTATGATTTCACTAAAGATAGCCAAATAGATATAGATAGACCAACTTTACAGTTCAGCTATCCGCCGATTCGGGTCTATTTAAAAATAGCTAGAATCCGTTGACCCCTATAGCATAGCATTTTCTGGAGACATAAGAGTTTTTCGCCCGAAGCCGCTTATACCATATTTTGCTAAATGGATATCTGTGTTATGATACAAGCGTCAGTTAAAAAAAAAAATAGATGAGATTTTGTGCCATCGGCTCTAAACAATCTTGTTTTTTTGAACATGAAGAAATAAAGAAGCCATTGCGATTGCCGGAAATACTAGGCCTACTAAAGGCACCAAAACAGAGGGAAAGTTAAGAGTTGTCATAGAATGGGTACCTCGATTTACTATTTGTACCTGTTATTATTATATTTATTATTTATAATATAAAGATATCTTATTATATATAAAGATATCTTATTATAATTTGATAATTCTAAATTGGAATTATTATTATTACTTAATATCTATTAAGTATAAATCTAAGTATCTATCTAAGTGAGTATATAATGTAGTTTTTCATCTTTCTACATGAAAGATTTGAAAGGATATGGATGAGATATTATTTTCTTCATTTTTTGCTCTTGTCTTCTAATTTCATTTACTAAGCAAAAAGTTTCTTAAAAATTAAAATTAATTAGATTATATTTATAATTAAATTCTATTTGTTTGTTAGAATCCCATCCAGCAGGGATTCTTAGTCAAAATAGGATTATCGTAAGATGTAAGATATAGAAAATAAAAAATTCTATATTTTATAGATTTTCATTATATATGACGAGAAGAGTATATTTTTTTGATTTGCCTAATTTCACGAAAATAAGAATTTCATCTTTTATCTTGTTAATATAGGCTTCTTGATCAATAATCAGGGATATAGAAAAAGGGGGGGATTTTCTGTGACTTTTGATTCTTTATATAATTAGATCTTATGTCAACAAAGAAAACCCCATTCGTCTAATTTTCACTTGGATTCCAATAAACTAATTACTTGTTTGCTCAAAATAATTGAACTTAATGTTCTACTTTTGATTCAAAGGAAAGAAAGTGTGGAGTTGAAATAACTCACTCAGAACGCTTTTTAAAGGATTACGTGGTACGATTAGATCGAATAAGCCCTTCTGGAATAAATACTCAGCCGCTTGTGAACCCTCGGGGACTGTTTTATTCAAAGTTTGTTCAATTACTCTTTTACCCGCAAAGGCAATGTAGGCATTGGGTTCGGCAATAATGATATCCCCCAACATACCAAAACTAGCTGTCACCCCACCGGTAGTAGGAGATGTAAGAATTGGTACATAGAATAACTTTTTATTTGATTGATTATCATATAAAGCAGAAGATATTTTAGCCATTTGCATCAAGCTCAAACTTCCTTCTTGCATGCGTGCCCCTCCGGAAGCACACACTATAATAAGAGGTAGAAATTCTTTAGTAGCGTATTCAATCAAACGGGTAATTTTCTCCCCGACTACGGATCCCATACTACCCCCCATAAACTGAAAATCCATAACCCCAATTGCTACGGCAATACCGTTTAGTTGCCCTCTGCCTGTTTGAACAGCCTCGGTTAATCCTGTCTTTCTTTGATAAGAATCGATACGATTTTTATAAGGCTCCTCCTCCGAATGAAATTCAATGGGATCCAGAGAGACCATGTCTTCATCCATAGGCTCCCAAGTGCCCGGATCGATCAAAAGTTCGATTCTATCTGAACTACTCATTTTCAAATGATATCCACATTGTTCACAAAGATGCATTTTTTATTTAAAAAATTTCTTATAATTTAATCCATAACAATTTTCGCATTGAACCCACAAATGCCGGTATTGTTGAGTTACACCCAGATTAGTAGAACTTTCTGGTATAGTTTGATCACTCGTTCTGGTATCCTCGTTTTGACTACTATTTCCACTTTTACCACACATGGAACTAGAAATGTAATTGTTACTGGAATTGTGACTAC